GGCTCTTGAAAATAAGAGTAAGACAACTAGGAATCTTGATAAAATTCAAGAAGTTTTTTGTCCTTTTTGTCTATACTACATTCACTTTAATATTTTTGACTGTTCTCAGGATTGGATCTCCTCAGCCACTGGTGGCAATGCAAACTCTTTATTTGCAACTTCAGCCGATAATGACTTCAATTGGACCTGTATTTCCGTCGTCCCAGCGACGGCGTGTTTCATTCCTGTATCTCCCAACGGGGAAAAACCTATCGCGGAGGTGTTTCATGGCTCCGAAAAGGAGTGCTTGGGTTTCTCTGATGGCGGAATCTAACTGGAGTTCGCGGGAGTGGAGAGACCAAAATCTACGGTTGGACCGCTACTTTAGCGATGAACTTCGCGATCTGCAAGATGTCGAAGATGAGCTCTTTTGGGCAATCGAAAGAACCTTCGCCTCCCCACTTAGAAAAGCACTCATTCTCTTAGCGGCAAGCCAAAGAAAGCTGCGGCGGAATCGACGCATCTATGCCGAGTCTTACCGCAACCTTGCGCGACGGTCGACCCAAAAAATCGCTGAACTCAACCGAGAATTAGAGCTCAGAGAGCTCTTGGCAACCGAAGTTTGGCAAGAGAATCAAAGAATTAAACAGGAAGTCCTACAGCCCCGGATCGAGACTCAAGCGGCTTTGATAAACGACCTCAGGGTTCAGTTGTCCATGAAAGACTTACAACTCCAAGAAGCTACTGCAGAGCTAGAAGAATTAGAAAAAATAATTATAAGGGAACAGTTTGAGTTTCTAGGGGCCAAGATCACGACTCAAAATGATCTGATAACAGATCTCAGGTATGAATTGGCCTTGAAAGACTCCCAACTCAAAAAATCCCACTACGAACTAGAACTAGAACAATGGGAAAGAAAGAACTCTCAAAAATCAATGAGAGAATTCTAAGGGACAAGTGTGGGTTTCTCGGGGCCAAGATTACGACTCAAAATGATCTGATAACAGATCTCAGGTCTGAATTGGCCTTGAAAGACTCCTAACTCAAAAAATCCAACTACGACCTAGAACAAGAAAGGAAGATAGTTTATTGGAGAAAAGAAAGATCTACTTTCATTAATGAAAAGTAGATCGACAGCGTCATTGTGGGAAAGGGCGGAATGCCAGAGGAATCATTACCGCAAGGCATAGAGGGGGAGGTCATAAGCGTCTATAAAAAAAATGGTCGACGGAATGAAAAAGACATATCTGGGAGAATCGTAACCATAGAATACGACCCTAATCGAAATGCACACATTTGTCTCATACACTATGGGGATGGTGAGAAGAGCTATATTTTACATCCCAGGGGGGAATGAGTAAAGTAAATAAATGAATAAAAAGATTGAGGAGAAATAGAAGAATAGATAAGAAGAGATTCTTCCCCCCCCTACATATTTTAGAGCTTCTCCTACAAAGAAGGTTGTCGTACCAATGCCATTCGTAATTCCACCAATTATTCGTCTATCAAAAAAATGAGTTAGTGCGGATAATCCTCTTATACCCCTACTTAGGGTTGTTGAATAAAAAAGATCTATGTAAGCACGATTCGATGACCAAGTATATATCACATTGATTATTTTGTCCCAAAGAAGTCTCTTAGGACTCATTTTCACAAATGAATTGATTAAGTCCAAATTCTGTAAAGATGAAGAAACAGGCCTATAAAAAAAGAATGCTACAAAGATTCCTACATAGGCTATACTGACTGAAAAAGTTGCATTTGTAAGAAAATCATACCAATCCGCAGAATTGTTCGAATTTTGATGTAAAAGATTTATAGACGGAGTTAACCAGTTGGATAATATATTCCTATTGAAATCCATTCCTCCTTGATCGAAAGGAATTCCTATAGATCCAACACACAACGTAAATAGAGCCAACCCAAACAGGGGCAATAGCATAGTATTATGCGATTCATGCGGATATGGGGGCATTTCTTTATTGATATTGATAAAATGAGTCATTTTCATAAAGGATCGCCTCCTATTTTTTACATTCCCGCCCATTGGACCCATTGGATCTCTTTTTTTCGAAAAAAAGGAAGCCCTCTCATTATTATTCATTGTGGATAAAAGAAGATCTTTGTTAATTCCTTTCCTTCCTTCTTTACCCCATATGGCTATTGAATAGAACGAGCTATTTTTTTTTCCACTGAAATTTTGAAAATAAACGTTTAAATGCCCTTCAAAGGTAAGTAAATAGATCCGAAACATATAAAATGAAGTTAATCCTGCTGTGGAACAAGCTATGATCGCGAAAATAGGTGAATACAACCAACTATCGTTAAGAATTTCGTCTTTTGACCAAAAACAAGCAAGAGGTGGAATGCCACAAAGAGAAAGTGTACCTAACAAAAAAGCAGTTTTTGTAATTGGCACATATTTTTGGAAACCCCCCATAAGAGCCATATTCTGACTTTTTTCTGGAGAATATCCAATAATTCTTTCCATTGAATGAATAATGGATCCAGAGCCTAAAAATAATAATGCTTTCGAATAGGCATGAGTGATCAAATGAAATAAAGCAGCTTGATAAGACCCCATACCGAAAGCTAACATAATATAACCCAATTGCGACATTGTAGAATAAGCTAAACTTCTCTTAATGTCTATTTGAGCCAGAGCCAAAGTAGCTCCTAAGAGTACTGTTATTATACCTATCAAAGAAATGAGATTCATTCCGTAAGGTATAACTGCGAAAAGAGGCAGAAGCCGGCCTACAAGAAAAATGCCCGCTGCTACCATAGTAGCAGCATGTATAAGAGCCGAAATGGGAGTGGGTCCCTCCATGGCATCCGGTAACCATACATGAAGGGGGAATTGTGCCGATTTCGCAATTGCACCGAGGAATAATAGGGCGGCACACAGAGTCAGAAATAAAGAATTTATCCCATGATTCTCAATCAAGTTATTGACTATTTTGAACAAATCTCGAAATTCGAAACTACCTGTTATCCAATAAAGACCTAAGGTTCCTAATAATAAACCAAAATCCCCCACACGATTAGTTACAAATGCTTTTTGACAAGCATTTGCCGCAATTGGTCGCGTGAACCAAAAACCTATTAATAGATAGGAACACATTCCAACTAATTCCCAAAAAAAATAAATTTGTATCAAATTAGAACTCGTAACTAATCCCAACATGGAAGCATTGGAAAAACTCATAGAAGCAAAAAATCTCAAATATCCTTGATCATGAGACAGATAATTGTCACTATAAATAAGAACCATGATTCCAACAGTAGTAATTAATATTGACATAATAGAAGTCAGTGGATCGATCAAGTCGCCAAACTCTAGGGAAAAATCATGATGGATAGTCCAAGACCCTACATATTGATAAATAGAACTCCCGTTTATTTGCTGAATAGCCAGGTCGGCCGAAAAAATCAAAACTATACTTAGTAATAAAACACTAGGAAAAGCCCACATGCGACGCAGATTTTTTGTTGTCGTTGGAACGAGAAGAAGGCCCACCCCTATTGCTATAGGAACCGGAAGCGGAACGAAAGGTATGATCCATGCATATTGATATGTATGTTCCATAAGAAAATCAAAGTTTTTTCTATTCTTAGTAATTGAATTGTTTCCGATTCACCAGCTCTTATCTCTTTCATAAAAAAATCAAAATAGGAAAGAACTCAAATAGAATTTTCCATTTTCAATCATTCCATTAATTCTTATAAGAATTTCTATTCATAGAGCAAGTAAAAAGAATTCTCGTACTTGATTCTGATATGGTTCATAGGATCCATCAATAACTCGACCCAATCAAAAGAAGAACTTGGGTATTAGTTTATTCGGGATAATTCACTAATTCTGATTGAGTGGAGTAAGCTGCCGAGGCTTCGAGGAAACTCTACGATACCTATCTAACTGTCACTGCGCTTCGAATTGAAAGATGAGAATTTGGAGATAGCATGAAACCTATCTCGAGGATTCGCTTAAACGAATTATCCGTTATGTTTGTGATGGCGGGAAAAAAGGATCATTCTAAAACAGTACCGTCTGTTTCATTTGGTTAAAAAGAAAAAAAAAATAGTTAGTTAATGGTTCTATTTCACTCTAGAAATCCGCCCGGACCAGTAAGAGTAAGGCCTAGGAAGTCTCTATCGCTGGGATAGAAACCAAAATATTTCAGGTAGAAGGCTAACTCGGTATACTTTTTTGATTCCTTTTATGATACTAGATACGTATCAGATGACAACTTTCAACTGACCTGCCATTTTTGTGCCTTGAGTAGGCCTCGTATTTCCGGCAATTGCACTGGCTTCTTTCTTTCTTCATGTTCAAAAGAACAAGATTGTCTAGATCCGATGGAAGCAAATCCCATTGATTTCTTTTTGATTTCTTTCTGCACTTGATCATACTATAGATTCGTGGAATCTAAGATACGGCGTCCTCCGAACACATACCTAAGAGCTCTTCTCCTTCTCTTAGGTATGTGTGATAGGTGGATAAATGCATTCATTTCATTTTCATTATAGCTAGTTTCAATTTCAAATCGATCCTAAGAATGGGAAAATGAAAACGTCAAACAGATCCCACTTTTGATTATTGATTTGATCATTTTTTCGAAACTGGATGGACTAGACAAGTTGACTTTAGAATCTATTTTGGAATCTATATAGAGTATATATACGCGCGTTGCGTATATTCAACACCCAAGAAGGGAGGTAAATTCACATGTTTAACTTGTTCAAGTGGCTCATAGTAGCAGCGGCTGGCACGAAAGGGGTTTTGTGGTTATTCTTTTGGTGGTTCGTACCAAAGAAACCGCCCGGCAAGCCACCGAATCCGCCTGCAGAATTCCGAGAAGTGGACCAAGTCAAAAGAAAGTGGCCTACTCCGCCAGCCAGAGTTGACCTTATAAAATGGATGGAAGGATCCGAAGTCGAGACAGAATTGGTGGAAGGATCATCATCATCCACTGTCGACCAACCACAAGTAGGGGAAAATACTGTGTTCGCGGTTGAAGCATCTGCTGCGGAATGTAGGGACTTAGAAACCATTGGAGATCCAATTCACCTTAGCGCTTTGACTTCGTCTCCGATATTGGCCGAGGCGTCAGCCACTGCCGAACAAGGCCAATCCGAAATAGAAGCGAAGAATGAGAAAGACCGAGACGGTCGAGCTGCTGTATTGGCGGCAACAACGATCTGTATTCGTTGAAGTCCAATACTACTTGTCAGAACGAGATCGGATCTTAAGACTCGAATCTCGCCTAGCGAAGCACCGAGAGCAGAGTTCCAGCGAAGAGACAGTACAAAAAATCCGCACTTCGTTGAGTAGGAACAAGCAAAAAACAAAAGAGTTAGAGGGACAGCTTTTCCTCTTAGCGGAAGAACTATTAAAATTGGAAGAGGACCATCGTCCAAGCAAAGGCAAGAGAAGAGAGCGCTTATGCGAGGAATGCAACATTAGACGAATCGCTTGCCCGCGTATCGCAAGAGATTGCCGACTTGGAAAGGCGGAATCCGCACTTCAACCCAAGGTCAAAGGCCAAAACTGCGTCTAGAGGTAGATTGAGGGGAAGTTCTTCCGGAGCTCCGAGGAATCCTGATATCGGTGCGCGTCCTGTTCCCGGCCCTTCCGGTTCAGGAACCGGGCGGCTCATTGACGAAGAAGGCGGATCCAGCGCTGCGGGGCAGCATAAGATCCGCCCAGACTAGTCTATTTCATAATTTCATAGATCTATCATAGATCTATGAAAGGGGTAGTCAACCCATAGGAATTGTTCATTCTATTTCAAAAAAGGGCTATTTAAGGAACTTCGGGTTAATTAAACGAATTAAAATGAATGAAAAAGTAGGTAAAGAGGGGGCTGTCCGCTCCTCTGTGAGTATTTTAGCATTTTTTCGTTCTTATTTTCCCTTTTCTTAGCTTTCGACTTTAATCCAATGCATTACAGTTACAGACGAATAATCCTTCAACCGGATTACCCCTTATTGAGATGAATATTCAATTTGAATATTTAATCTTTTATTGAATTGAAAGATGAAAATTTGGAGATAGCATGAAACCTATTTCTGGGATTGCGCTTAAACGAATTATCCGTTATATTTGTGATAGCAGTAAAAAAAAGGATCATTATAAAACTATACCGACGGTTTAAACGACACCAACACCCATCCAACAGTCTAGGTTTCTATATATTTCTATATACATATAGTTCTATATATATATATATATATATATAGAAGTATAGTAATAATTCTCAGGACTGTCTTATTCTATAATATACTTAATCTTAATATTCTTTTTTTCTTAAGACAATCCAGGACGGAGGTATTCTAGTACATGTTCAAACTCGCTATTCGAGTATGGATATTCTTTATTTTCTGGTATAAGGGTTCTATTGAAAAATACAATTTAAAAACAGGTTTCTATCAGTTTCTTCTAGGGTGGGCAAAATTTCTCTGGAGAATTTTCTGGTGGGGTTCCTTGAGTAGTATAGTTTTCTTGGGGTGTCGGTGTGTGCCAATCCCGCGAGCTTATTGGAATCGGACGTACACAAAAGCAGATCTCTGGGTTCGGTTCGGAATTTTTATATTGCTGAAGAAATTCAGCGGCTCGATTTGGAAATCAAAAGAAAAAGCTTGCGGGCGGCCAAAGCATGGTTACTCTTAGGTGAAGCACCTCGCCTGTTAAACGCCGGCGAACTCTTGTTAAGAGGCCAAATGGTAGAGTCGGAGGATTCAAAGCACCTAAATGCATTACTCCTACCGGAAGATATTCTCGCAGCGGAATTATACGAAGAAGAGTCTATATTAATATTAACCGTGGAACTCTCCTTTTTGGAAGAAAAGCGCACCCGATTAGTCGAGGCACAGAAAGATGTTGCTAGTCGCCAGGTGTCCTTCCAAAAGGAAAGTAGAAATTCTCCCAACCAGCGCCTCCACGAGGACCAGACCGCCCCTCCTTACGGTTCAGGCAATCGACTGAATTACGTAGACAACAACCAGCGCCTCCGGACCGCCAAGCGACTGATTGCGCCCGTAGACGCAAGGGATTTACAGCCTGTCCACCTGGCCTACTCTAATGAATTTCATAGATCTATGAAAGGGGTAGTCAACCCACTGGAATTATTCATTCTATTTAAAAAAGGGCTATTTATTTAAGGAACTTCGGGTTAATTAAACGAACTAAAATGAATGAAAAAGTAGGTAAAGAGTGGGCTGTCCTCTCCTCTGTGAGTATTTTAGCATTTTTTCGTTCTTATTCTCCCTTTTCTTAGCTTTCTAATTTACCTAGATACTAAAGAATCTAGGTAGATTCTTTAGGTAAGGGGCAAATCTTTTTGGTTTTCTGCCATTTTGGTGGTTGCAACCTTCATATTGGCATCTTGACAATAGTAGATTTGCGTGATATGATTATATCGTGTATAAATATAATATATCTGTTTATCCACGATCCATAAGGTTGGTTTTTACTTGCCGTCATGCAAATGATGGGTTCCTTGGATTCGCTGTGCCACAAGAGGTCTCGGGGAAGAAAGTGGATTTATGGATGGAATCAAATATGCAGTATTTACAGAAAAAAGTGTTCGGTTATTGGTGGGGAAGAATCAATATATTTCTAATGTCGAATCAGGATCAACTAGGACAGAAATAAAGCATTGGGTCGAACTCTTCTTTGTAATACCTATGAATAGTCATCGGCTCCCGGGAAAGGGTTGAAGAATGGGACCTATTATGGGACATACAATGCATTACAGACGTATGATCAGTGTCAACCGAGGGTATTTTATTCCGCCCCTTTTAAAATACGCAAAATATTTTGTATTTTGCAATTATAAATAAAGGAGTTTCAAAATAACTAAGCTAATGACTAAGCTATTGGCTAATATCTTTCACGGTCTCGTAACCATGTTTGAGAGCATGGCGATATCTTTTTGTTAAATGCTGTGACGTGGATGGTCGGGTGGTTGTTCTGCCCGACACCTAAAGCTTCTTCAAATCCGCCGCGTCCACCCGCGGAAGTGCGGGAGATTTCGAGTGTAATGGAAGATGAAAATACAGATGTAGCCGCAAGGCCACCGGACAGCTATTCGGGGGGCGTCGCCCAGATTCAGATTGGCGAGTCAAGTTCGCTTCCGGCAATGCCGGAGGGGGCGTTGCAACAGTATTACGCTAAGGTGCAACAGTATTACGCTGAGGTAGCGATACGTCGTCAAATCAGTGCCAAGAGTGACCTGGTAATCGCAAACCAGAACCAGTGCGTAGAATTACAAAACAAACTCATTTCCGGGCGTACTTGGATAAACAACGAACTTTCCTCCTTAAAGCCGGGGGAGCGACCAAGGGCTGCAGTGAGAAGCTTTGGTGCGTATCTAGACAATCTACCTCTACAAATAAAATGAAACAAAAGGAGGAGATTCGCCGCTTACGCGAAGATCTTGCGGTCTTAAAAAAAATCGGGAGAAGTAGATTCTCTAGGTAAGGGACAAATCTTTTTGGTTTTATTCCATTTTGGTGGTTGCAACCTTCATATTGGCATGTTAACAATAAATAGTGGATTAGCGGGGTATGATTTTATCATGGATAAATAGATCTATTTTCCATGAGCCGAAACGGAAAGAGGTCTATCTATTTCTATAAAATAGATAGATAATAACCAAAAAAATCTCTTTTGATCTGAGACAGATCGAAAAGAGAAACAAACATTCAATCAATCACACACAGGATCCATAAAATTCGAAATTATGGAATTCACCGGGTTATGATATTTCAACCTTAATATCATTAACCATTTTCATTCTCTAGGGAGCTTCGGCTCAAGAGTGAAAAAAAATGACCATGTTGAAAACTCTGTTATCTCTCTTTCTTAGAGGGGTCGTCTTGTGTTGGGGGTTCTTTGGTAGTGTGAATTTCTTTTGGGGTTTTTTCTTCCCGAAAGATTCTTCGAATCCGCCGCGTCCTGCAGCGACTATTTGGGTTCTGGATCTTCCTCCTGAGATGTAGGAGGGTGAGATGGAAGAGGGTGAACTCCCGGAGACTGAACTTGAGGAGACTGAACTCGAGGAGATAGATCTGGAAATCAAAACTAAGACTGACCAAGTGTCAGCAAAACAATTCGAATTCATAGAACTATCTACCAAACTACACAAAGGATATACCCTGCTAAACGCACGACTTTCCGCCTTAAAGCAGGGCGAGCGCCCGAGCGATTTAGTGAAAAGAATGGATGACTATTTGACAAGCGAGCTCAACCGCCGAAAAAAAAATTGGAGGAATCGATTTCCATCTTACTCGAAGAAATTTCCGTCTTAGAAAAAGAGAAGGCCGAGTTACTAGAGAGGGCCCAGAAGGCTGCCCTCCGCAGGAGCAGTCAAATTCCGGGGGTTACGTTGAGCCAAAGGTCAATCACCCTGCGGCTCCACAAGGAAGCCTAAAAAGGCCTTTACCCACTTTTTCATTCATTGAGGTTTTCGAATTCCCCCTAAATACTTACACTTCCGTTTCCTTAATTGCATAATATTTCTATATATATTTCTAATTCACGCGATTCCCGGGTCGAACTCCGATTACCCGGTGAATTTGAATTCCATAATTTCGAAATTTATGGATCCTGCATGAAATTTGTAGTTTATTTCTCGAAAGATTTGCCCCTTAGCTTTCGAATCGACCTAGAGTCTTTAGTATCTCGGTCAATTCGAAAGCTAAGAAAAGGGAGAATAAGAACGAAAAAATGCTAAAATCGATAATCAAAAGTTTGATCTGTTTTACCGAGAAAGTCTACAGTTAGAATCCGCATAGCCCTAATTTTTAATGAAAATGAATAAAAAAAAAATACTCACAGAGGACAGCCCTAGCCCCTCTTTTCATAGATCTATAAAATCAGTTTTCTTGTTCTTCTTGTAGCTTCACTTTTGCCTCTTCCAAAAGGGCAATCTTGAAGTACAAGCGGGGAATTTTTTTTGAGTCGATTACACATTTATGTGTGCGTATCGTCGTGTCCAAGCGGACTCTCATCCTTTCTTTCTTTTGAAGTAGCGGTCCCTCTCCGGCCGCCCAATACCCACGTTACAGTTACAACCTGGAACACCTTCCAAACTAGTGCCACCTTCTTAAACATGGTTACCAGACCTTGAACTTGAAAGAGATTCGCTAGAATCTTTTTAATAAAGATTCGCATAAGCTAAGACTTAGTTCTTGAGAATTGGTTTAGATCGATCCTAACCGGTGAATCCCATAATAGATTCGATTAATAGATTCGATGGCGAATTTTATGGATCCTTTGGATAGATGACTAGTCAGCTATCAATCACATTATACCCGGACAAGCCACTTTTGTCAACTATTTTCAAAATGACAATATGACGGTTGCAACCACCAAAATGGAAGGTTGCAACCACCAAATACCCGTTAATAAATAAAAAAAAAGACTCACAGAGCACAGCCCAAGCCTCCGCTTCTTTTTCGGCTAAGAGAGCTTTGTTGAACTCTAAAGCCTCTTCCCTTCTTCGCCCGGCGCAATCACGGAACCGGAAGTCCCGTCAGGCTCGGGGAGCCGCCGGGTGATCGAACTTGAGACCTCGGGCCGGCGGGCCGGAGTTCTACCTCCCAAGTTATTGACTGCCATCCCTGGGATCCCGGATTTCAGCTTCTTTTTTTTTTAAGACCTTGATATCTTCGCGTAAGCGAAGAATCTCGTTCTCTTTTAATTCTATTTGGGGATCGAGGGTGGATAGATACGCACGATAGCTTTCCAATGTAGCCGGCGGTCGCTCACCCCGCCGCTTTAAAAAGGAAAGCTCCTTGGTTAGCCAGATACGCCCGGAAACTTTTTCCCGTCGTATTTTTATGCATTGGATCTGCGTTGCGCTCAAAAGGTCGTTGGCTGCGATCAAAAGGTCGTTCTGGGTATTGAGCTGACGAAGTATGGATATCTTAGTATCATAATAATGTTCCAACTTAGCGTGAGACTCTGGGAACGACCCCTCCAGCGATGTCGGAGACGAAGTCAAATCGCCCGGGTCGACTGTGGCTGGATCTGTCCTTTCTTCTCTGTCTCGTGAGAATTCTCTGAATTCCGCAACTGCGGGAGGCATATCTAACGGAGCCTTAGGTTTCGGGGAGAATAACAACCCTAAAATACCAGACACAACCTTGGTGATCATAAAGCCTTCAACCAAACGTTGCCCAAGTGCCCTCAACCGTGTGATGAGATTGAGAGGTTTCACGAGTGCCATCAACTGTGTCACGATCTGGCGCATAACAGAATTCTCCGAGCCGCAGCTCTCTTTTTGATTTTCAAAAATGGTTAATAATACACAGGTACCAATCAGTACGAATTCTTCTTTCTTCGGATATTGTATGTTGTAAAAAAGGTTCCCCTAAAGAAGAACCTATCCCATTTTTTACCTAGGAATATTTATTCTATGCGAGGGACGCGTATCTCTATTGTATGTTATCAAGGAAGTATCATCTAGGGAATAAATAGAATAAAATAAAACGAATAATCCGAACAATACATGTCTTTCACATCCAACTCTAAACAATGAGTAACCTCTTCATTTTTGAATGGCGGTTCCAAAGAAACGTACTTCTCTGTCAAAAAAGCGTATTCGTAAAAATATTTGGAAAAGAAAGGGGTATTGGGCAGCGAGAAAAGCATTTTCATTAGCGAAATCTCTTTTTACCGGGAATTCGAAAGGCTTTTGTAGGAGCAAAGATAAGTCTACCAGGAAGCCTAAAGGCTTTGGTACGAGCAAAGAAAAGTATACCCGGAATCCTAAAGGCTTTGGTACGAGCAAAGAAAAGTATACCGGGAATGCGAAATTTTATACGAGAAAAAAAATAACCAAGTCTTGGAAGAATCTGAATCAATATGACTCTCTGAATTGTCATTTCTAAAATGAAGGATTCCCATTAACTCATATTTTTCTTTTCAACGGATCAATACGAGACGGGACTGGTTAGTGCCGTATGCAGAATAAGAAGTCCTCCGCTTACTGTATTTTCAATTTTTTGACGAAGTAGTGAAGGACAAGATAAAAAGTTTTAGCTTTCTTTATAGTAGGTTTTTCTAATTTTTCTAATTTGTGAGATGGGGGTTGTCATTTTCCTCATCGATTCACTTTTCATAATACACTAACTAAAAGAAAAGTCTTCTTTTTCCTTTAGGAAGGATTTTTTTTGATTATGTATTCCTAATATGTAGTCCAAATTAAGGGTCCTATATTTGGGCTGTGGAATCCATCAAGATCTATATCTATATATAGATCTTGAGAGCTTTCTTTTCTTTAGAAATATAGACTTTTTTTTGAAGTACGCTAAAATTCCGATAAAGATTGAAACCTTTTAGTTCTATGCCTGGATAGAGGACAGAACTATCTAGTTCCAACTGCTTCATTTCCATTCCAGGCGAAGTGAAACCAACGGAAAGCTCTTTGTGAAAGTGAAACCTAACACCCTACGATCCCACAATACTAATGATTGTTGAACGGTCAATTAGTAATTTGAACGAGTGTTTTTTCATTGATTGTCAGATTCCCTAAAAAAGATTTGATTGAATTGACTCCTTAGAATCTCGACGATTGAATATGGATAGGCTATTATGTTTTCGAGTAAGCCGCCATGGTGAAATCGGTAGACACGCTGCTCTTAGGAAGCAGTGCTAGAGCATCTCGGTTCGAGTCCGAGTGGCGGCATCTTGTAAAAGAGATACAATAAGTCCTATAATGAATGGAATTCCTCATTTCCATTCCAGTCTTGAAGGATCCCCCTTTTCTTTTTTATTTTAGGATTTTTTTTATGATATTCGCGACTTTAGAACATATATTCACTCACATTTCTTTTTCGATCGTTTCAATTGTAATTACGATTTATTTACTAACCTTATTATTAGTCTACGAAACGCTAGGACTCTATAATTCGTCAGAAAAAGGCATGATAGCTACCTTTTTCTGTATAACAGGATTGTTAGTTACTCGTTGGATTTCTTCGGGACATTTCCCCTTAAGTGATTTATATGAATCATTAATGTTTCTTTCGTGGGGTTTTTCCATTATTCATATGGTTCCACATTTTAGGAACCAAAAAACCCATTTAAGCGCAATAACCGCGCCAAGTACTATTTTGACTCAAGGCTTTGTTACTTCAGGTTTTTTAGCGGAAATGCATCAATCCACAATATTAGTACCTGCTCTCCAATCTCAGTGGTTAATGATGCACGTAAGTATGATGGTATTGAGCTATGCAGCTCTTTTATGCGGCTCGTTATTCTCAGTAGCGCTTCTAGTCATTACATTTCGAACACGCATAGATATTTTTGGCAAAAGAAATCATTTATTAATATTAACAGGGTCATTTGTTTTTGAGGAGAGCCAATACGCAAATGAAAGAGGCAGTGTTTTACGAAACACTTTTTTTCTTTCATTTAGAAATTATTACATGTATCAGTTGATTCAGCAATTGGATCGTTGGAGTTATCGTGTCATTAGTCTAGGGTTTCTCTTTTTAACCATAGGTATTCTTTCGGGCGCGGTATGGGCTAATGAGGCATGGGGGTCATATTGGAATTGGGACCCCAAGGAAACTTGGGCATTTATTACTTGGACCCTATTTGCAATTTATTTACATATGAGAACAAATCAAAATTTTCAAGGCACGAATTCTGCAATTCTGGCTTCTCTTGGATTTCTTATAATTTGGATATGTTATTTTGGGGTCAATCTATTAGGAATAGGATTACATAGTTATGGCTCATTCACATTAACTTCGAATTGAAGAAGCGACCCAATCCACAGGAACATAGTCTGAAGTTTGTGTGAGTTTTTGAGAACTAACTATTTGAATCACTACTGGATTCAAATGGTTCTCAAAAACTCCAAACGTATCTGATTCGAATGGACTTCATTTTCTTTTTCCTTAAGATAAGGAAAAAGAAGACTTATTTTTTTTCATTGTCCAGCGAATGGTTTTCGAAATCATAGCATTATTTTCTATCTTATTCATGAAAACTATCTTATCTATAAAAGTAATTAGATAGGATAGCTTCTACCTTGTCAACGGATAGTGAGAGAAGTAAATCCGGATAAATACCAATCCCTATTACGGGTAGAAAGATACAGATCGAAACAAAAAGTTCTCGTGGTCCAGAATCCAAAAAAGAAGAGTTTGGGGCAGGAAATTGCTTGTATCCATAGAACATCTGGCGTGACATAGATAATGAATAAATAGGAGTTAATATCATTCCAATTGCCATTCCAAAAGTAATGAGTATTTTTGGCATTAAAAGAGATTTTGGACTGGTAATTATTCCAAAAAATACTACCAATTCGGCAACAAAACCACTCATTCCCGGCAATGCAAGAGAAGCCATCGAGAAGCTACTGAACATTGTAAATATTTTAGGCATTGGGATAGCTATTCCGCCCATTTCGTCGAGATAAACAAGACGTATTCTATCGTAACTCGTTCCTGCCAAGAAAAAAAGCGCACCACCAATAAATCCGTGAGAAATGATTTGTAAAATAGCTCCATTCAGTCCTGTATCGGTTATAGAACCAATTCCTATAATTGTAAAACCCATATGAGATACAGAAGAATAGGCTATTTTCTTTTTTAAATTGCGTTGGCCAGGAGATGTTGAAGCTGCATAGATTATTTGAACTGTACCTATTATCATCAACCATGGAGAAAATATAGAATGAGCGTGGGGTAAGAATTCCATATTGATCCGAACCAATCCATACGCTCCCATTTTTAATAAGATTCCGGCTAGAAGCATACACGTACTGTAATGTGCCTCCCCATGGGTATCTGGTAACCATGTATGTAGGGGTATAATCGGTGATTTGACAGCATAAGTAATAAGAAATCCAAAATAGAATATTATTTCCAATGCCACCGGATACGATTGATTCGCTGAGGTTTCAAAATGTAAGGTTGCTTCGTTGGAACCATAGAAAACCATGCCCAGAACTCCCATTAATAAAAAAATGGAACCCCCCGCAGTGTACAAAAGAAACTTTGTAGCTGAGTACAAACGTTTCTTTCCTCCCCACATGGATAGAAGTAAGTAAACAGGAATTAATTCGAACTCCCACATGATAAAAAAAAGTAAAAGATCTCGAGAAGAAAATGATCCTATTTGGCCGCTGTACATTGCTAAAATCAGGAAATGGAACAATCGTGAATCCCGAGTCACTGGCCGAGCCGCTAAAGTCGCTAAAGTAGTGATGAATCCCGTCAGTAAAACGGGTCCTATGGAAATTCCATCGATTCCGAGTCTCCAGTGAAAATCCAAAAAATGGATCCATCTAGAATCCTGTTCTAATTGGATTAAGGGATCGTCAAATTGGAAATGATAACAGAATGCATAGGTCGTTAGAAGTAGTTCTATTGTGCATATAGAGAGAGTATACCACCTAATCATCTTATTTCCCCTATGAGGAAAAAAGAAAATGGAAGAACCCGTGGATATCGGCAAAATCACAATTATTGTTAACCAAGGAAAAGAATTCGTGGTAAAGACAAGATACACTTTGACCAAAAAACCCGTGCTCGAAATAATCTTTTTGATTAAGTACGGGTTTTTGTCGGTAAGGATAAAAAAATGGGTTCAAGTAGAGTTTTCTAGAACGTATCAATAAGCTAGCCCCATGCTTCGCGTTGTCTCATGCCATAAATAAACCCGGACACTCAAAAAATCTGTTGGACAAGCGGATTCACACCTCTTACAACCTACACAGTCTTCTGTTCTTGGGGCAGAAGCAATTTGCTTAGCTTTACATCCGTCCCAAGGTATCATTTCTAATACATCTGTGGGGCAGGCTCGCACACATTGAGTACACCCTATACATGTATCATAAATCTTTACTGAGTGTGACATGGTATCTATCCACTTTTTGAACGTCATAAATTTTCGATCTAGTAAAATCATAAAGGAATCATATATGGTAGACACCAGACGAATCGAGGGTTTACCAGAATCGATTTCGAATCAATCTACTTCGGGATCTGCTCATGATAGCGGTCCAAGATACTTTGATTTATTACGTTTTAGCAAACATGGGCCGATGTTTGTTTCTATCGTACATACCAATTTGAATTGGTGAATATTCTATTCAGTATTTATATGATTACCGCTATTTCGTCAGCAAGTTCGATTGATTGATACGAGTGGATTTTCTGTTACGATGAATTGATGAAACAATAGCAGGTCCAATAGCGGCTTCAGCGCCTGCAATAGCTATCACAAAAATAGCGAAAATGTCTCCTTTTAATTGGCGACTATCAAAGAAATCAGAAAATGTTACGAAATTCAAATTAACCGCATTCAGTATAAGCTCAAGACACATAAGTGCTCTAACCATATTTCGACTTGTGATCAATCCATAAATACCGATAGAAAATAAATAGGCACTCAAGACAAGTTCATGTTCAAGCATCATTGACCAACCCCTCATCAATCTGGATTTATTTGCTTTCAATAGGAACAAAAACTCCACCTTAATCCATTTTATTGACTAGAATCTCACAAGTGCAGAACAAAGGAAGGTATTGGTACTAGAATAGATTGAACTAAAACCATTTCCATTTTATACATGAAAAATAGAAAAATGGAATTGAAGTGAAGGAAAATGGGTGTGATAAGAAGGAAGTCTTTTGAGAGGACAGAACTCTTTCATTCGAAGTCTTTCTTTTTATTACTGACGGGCCATAACAATTGCACCTATCAAGGCAACTAAAAGAATTATAGAAATGAGTTCAAAGGGAAGAAAAAAATCTGTTGATAAATGAGTCCCAATTTGTTGACCATTATTTAAAAAATCCTGCTCTAAAATCTGGTTTGATCTTGTAGTCCAAATAATACCGTACCATGAAGTATCTGGGACAGTAGTAATTAGTGAAACAAAAAGACTTGTACAAACCAGGGAAGTTACTCCTTCTCCAACGGTCCAAAGACCGAAATCCTTGTAATAGTCTGAGTCATTCATGAACATCACAGCGAATACGAGTAACACATTTATGGCCCCCACGTAAATAAGGAGCTGTGCAGCAGCTACAAAATGGGAATTCGATGGAATATGGAATAGGGATATACAAACCAGAACCAACCCCAAGGAAAAGGCAGAAAAAATGGGATTGGTAAGTAATACCACTCCCAGACCTCCTAATAGAAGAACCGATCCCAAAAATACTAAAAGAAAATCATGTATTGGTCCAGTGAAATCCATTATATGTCAAATAATAGAGAAATAAGCTTAAATGTTTCATGATCTTTTTGACCAGACCGGGAAAAAATAGGTTACCCGACTCTTTTTAGGATATGCTCTGAATGGAATCCAATCCTAGATTGGGGGTTGATAGAGAAATTATATATAATAGTTTTAATTTAGAGAGATGTAGATTTCGAAAAATCACGGATAATGTATTTTTGCAAGACAAGACATGATTCTGAGCAATGAATCTGAAATCAATAGCTAGGACTTTTACTTATTCGACGTCGACGAGCAAAATGGAAGATTTGCTCCTTTAGTAATAGTAATCGGAAATTGGAGTAATTGGTAATCGAATCAAGCGGTTTACCCAGTTTTTATTTGATTTGAGTCGAAGTCATAATGGTTCGAATTATGGAATTTCCAATTACTGACATTGGTAACCGACCCAAGGCAATTTGATTATAATTTAATTCGTGACGATTATAAGTAGAAAGTTCATATTCCTCAGTCATTGATAAACAATTTGTTGGACAATACTCGACACAATTACCACAAAATATACATATTCCGAAATCAATACTATAATTAAGTAATCGTTTCTTTCGAATGTCCGAGTCCAATCTCCAATCAATAATGGGTAGATCTATAGGGCATACACGAACACATACTTCACAAGCAATGCATTTATCAAATTCAAAGTGGATTCGACCGCGGAAACGCTCTGCTGGAATCCATTTTTGATAGGGATAGTGAATCGTTACAGGTAAACGACTTGTGTGAGATAAGGTAATTATGAAACTTTGGCCGATATACCTTGCAGCTCTTACAGCTTGGTGACCATAATTCATGAACCCAGTTATCATAGGAAGCATATCGTGAATTTCTATGAATAATTGAAATTTTCTTTCTCTTGTTTGAGAAAACTTATGAAGACTTCTTTTTTTACAGCGAAAAGAGTTGGGAAGAAGTTGTCAATAATAAATTACCGAGAGAAATAGGTAAAAGAAATTTCCACCCAAGATTTAATAATTGGTCCATTCTCATTCTAGGCAAAGTCCATCTTATTGTGATAGAAATAAACAGGAACAAATAAGCTTTAGCTAATGTAATCAAAGTACCAATTATTGTTCCAAAGACTCCATCCAGTTCATTTATTCCGAAAAAATTAGGAATCAATATGAACGGAAAATTCCAACCGCCTAAGTAAAGAACGGTTACAAATAATGAAGAGACTAGTAGATTTAGATAGGAAGCAACGTAAAATAAACCAAATTTAATACCCGAATATTCGGTTTGATAACCTGCTACTAATTCTTCCTCCGCTTCTGGTAAATCAAAGGGTAATCTCTCACATTCGGCTAGGGAAGAAATTAGAAAAACCGTAAATCCTATAGGTTGACGCCACAGATTCCAACCCCAAAAACCATATTTGGACTGTGCCTCAACTATTTCAACTGTACTTGAACTGTTAGATAATCATAGTCGATGATAACATCACTGCTGCCGTCGCTATTGCAGAACCGTACATGAGACTTTCACCTCATACGGCTCCTCGGTGGTCGTCATAAAAAAATCTAAGGACGGGCTCGTTATTATCTCGATATGTTAGGTGAGTAGATAGAGTAAAGATGGATCAGAGAGTCCCACATTATACCAATCCAATTCTGTCTGCTATAATAAGAAAAAGGTGCTTCTGAATTGATCTCACCCTTTGACTATTTCTAAGATATATTTGGAATTTCAAAAATAAAATTTATCTTCGTTCAATAATAACTTAAATAACTTAATCCTTCACTAAAATACTCATTGTATCAATAGCAAGTTCGACCCTTTTTTGATTACGAAAAAGGATTAGACATTATATTAGGCCATGAATCATTATAAAAATTCTATCTATATGAATATAGATAAAATATTTCGTATTTTTCTCTTCTATTGCATATTTCTTTCGTTCCGCTTCTTCTTTCACATTTCATATAAAAAGACGGGGAAGCTCTAAAAAAAAAAAAAGGTTACTTCGTTTTTGATAGCTATTTCTTTATTTAACCAGTGGGTAGGAGCATACTCAGGATCGGGATCCTCGGGAAGTACTGCTTAATCGTTTCTACTAACTTAGAGCCCCTACCCTAATTCCTTTTATGCGGAGAGCCCTCGTTTAGGTAACTTAGATTATCTCCATTACAAATCCATTATGTAACTTAGTGTTCCTAACCGCCCACTCATTTTTATCCAACCCCCAGTATGATAGACGTATATCCAATCCCCAGTATGATAGACATATAGTGAAAACTTCATATAGTTGATCTTTTCGACTCGCCTCAAACCATGATTGCTAATCTTGGGGTAATTTATTTTTCTTATGCTTATTGATGCTTAACTCTTGTACATAGGGAATGAGACTAAATCTTTTTACTGCAAATTTATAAGCTGTTTTGTTTCACTCATAGAACTTATCTGATTGAGTTCATCACCCGGAATGATGAATAAAAAAATCAAGATATTTACTCAATACATTTCACTCCTTTCCGAGAAATAAAAGAAATAGGTAACAGCTCAGGTCCAAACGAATCGCACGTAGAGATATGGATAAAACACACGGAGTTAATGGTATTTCATAACTAATCGATTGAGCAGCAGCTCGTAGACCACCTAAAAAAGAATATTTATTATTCGAACCATATCCTGACATAAGAAGTCCAAAAGGAGCAATACTTGAAATGGCAATCCATAAAAAAACACCTATATTGAGATTCGCTAGAACAAGCTGATAACTAAAAGGAATTACTGAATAACTTAGTAAAATGGATATAACTGCTATGGATGGTCCGATACTGAATAAACGAATATCTCCTCTAGATGGGAGAAGATCCTCTTTGAAAAGTAGTTTTGTCCCATCTGCTAGAGCTTGAAGAATTCCAAAAGGACCTGCGTATTCAGGTCCAATACGTTGTTGTACTCCTGCAGATATTTTTCTTTCTAACCACACAATTATGAGTATCCCTAGCGTGATTCCAAATAGAGGAGTAAAAATAGGGACAAGGAAGCGTGTGAGCCCAGACATCTCTTTTAAGGATTCCAATCGGGAAAAAGAATTAATAGCCTGGACTTCCGTCGTATCAATTATCATTTCAACGATCAACTTCTCCCATAATGAGATCTATACTACCTAGTATTGTCATAATATCAGCCAATTTTATTCTTTTAACTAGCTGAGGAAGAATTTGCAAATTGATAAAACCCGGTGGACGGATTTTCCATCTCCAGGGAAAAAGACTCTGATCCCCTATCATAAAAATTCCTAATTCTCCCTTTGGGGCCTCCACTCTCATATAAAGCTCTTGTTTCGACAATTCAAAAGACGGAGAAGGTTTTTTACTAATGAATCGATAGTCAAAATCATTCCACTTCGAATCCCTTTCTCTGCCAAAGCGTCGGACATCTAAATTCTCATAGGGCCCCCCCGGAAGTCCTTCTAGAGCTTGTTGAATTATTTTTATGGATTCTGTCATTTCACTGATTCGGACGAAATAACGGGCTAATGAATCCCCCTCTTTTTGCCATTGTACTTCCCAATCAAATTCGTCGTAACACTCATAATGATCAATTTTACGCAGATCCCATTGGAGTCCGGAAGCCCGTAGCATTGGCCCAGATAAACCCCAATTTATGGCTTCCTCCCCACTAACAATGCCCACTCCTTCAACTCGGTCCAAAAAAATAGGATTCCGTGTAATAAGCTTTTGATATTCAGCAATTACTGTTAAAAAATATTCACAGAAATCCAAGCATTTACCTACCCAACCATGAGGTAAATCAGCCGCAATTCCTCCGATACGGAAAAAATTATGCATCAGTCGCATACCTGTGGCAGCTTCGAATAGATCATATATCAATTCTCGCTCTCTGAAAATATAGAAGAAAGGCGTCTGCGCACCAATATCTGCCATAAAAGGGCCAAGCCATAACAGATGAGAAGCTATGCGACTCAATTCCAACATAATGACTCTAATATAGCTAGCTCTTTTAGGTACTTGAATATTTCCCAAACGTTCTGGGGCGTTTACTGTTATTGCCTCTGTAAACATAGTAGCTAAATAATCCCAACGTGTTACATAAGGGAGATATTGTATAATTGTTCGGTTTTCCGCAATTTTTTCCATCCCTCTGTGTAAATAACCTAATATAGGTTCACAATCAATAACATTTTCACCGTCGAGAGTAATGATGAGGCGAAGAACCCCATGCATTGATGGGTGGTGAGGACCCATATTGACTATCATGAAATCCTTTTTGGTAGTCGGTACATTCATCCGCTTTTTCTCCGAGTCAGAATCTGTATTTTATGAATTGCTAAAAAAGAAATAAAGGTCATCAAAATCCAAGCTCTGAAAAATCAAATAATGCTACAAGAGATCTTCCAATTAATTTATCACTTAACTTAACGAGTTTTTAACTCCCGAATATCTAACTGATCTATTAATTCTTTATAACGTACTCTATTTTTATTTGACAAATACGTTAGCAACCGTTGACGTTTTCCGAGAGTTTTCTGTAGACCTCTCTGAGATAAATAGTCTTTTTTGTGTAATTTTAAATGGGAAGTCACTTTCTTTAGTTTATTGGTGAAACTTAATACTTGAAATTCAACCGACCCCTTGCTTTCTTCTTGCGAAATAACTGAGATGAATGTATTTTTTACCATAAAAAGAGTCCTTCTCCCTCCCCCCTTTGTAGTTTTAAGTTTCTACAGATTACAGATATGGATTTTACCAATCAATAAAAAGAATGACATTCATTTGAATTTGAGATACTGTTAATGGAATTAAGCCTCAATCCAATTAAAAATTGGATTCATCTACGCATAGTATGTCTAGTTCTCCACCCACAAAATCCAAAAACCGACAAAAAAAAAAAGAATTTTGACCTAAGATCATAAAAATCTTAGGTCATCAAATTAGTATCATGTACCAGAATAGAAAACAGCCCACCATAAGACCTAGATCTCCCTATTCCTATATCATACCAGGTATGGTGATCTATATAGAATATAGAAAGTTTAGCATCAACGAATTCTCAAGCGTGGATACATCTGTAGTCTTAACATACTGAAACGGCTACCATTACTGGTATCAAACCAATAGCGATTCATACAAGCTAAATCTTCTAATCGGTAATTTGGCCAAAGAAAAAATTTTAATTTAATGAATTGAGTTGTCTCTATATCAAGATGCTTGCTATTAGTAAAAAGTGGACCAAAGTTCCTGACGTTGTTAAATACTATCTTTTTATCCACAACATCCTGATTTTCCTTTCCAGAATTTAAACAAATTAGAATTCGCAATTCTCTACGACGTCTAGGAGATGAAATGTTTTCAGGAACGAGCACCTCATAACAATTTTCCTCTCTATTCCCAACCATCTTTTCCTCTTTTGTAATGAATTCAGAAAAATCATTCCTATCAACATTATTTCGTTTTTCTTTTTTTCCGCATTTTTGATTACTTTTTCTATTAATATTATAAGGGTGTTTATTCTTATGGATCAGTGAAATAGCTATGGTTTGATACAGGATCAATGGACCATCCCATTTTCTAGGCAAACGGACTAGTTTGATTAGTATTTCTCCACTTTTTAGCGCTTTAGGAAATAGAATTGGAGGTTCAGGTTCACTTTCTAGAGTCGGTTTAAGTTTCCTTTCCAGAGTAAGTTCAGGTTTCCTTTCCAAAGTAAGTTTAGGTTTATAATACTTTAGAATCGACAGAGGCATTTCTTTTCTTCGAAAAAAGGATATAGCCATTTCCCTTGGATCTCTCATTCTAAGCAGGAAATTGCAGATATTGATAACAGTGAGTACATTTTCTTCAAAAAGATTGGTCCATGTCAACTGAAAACCGACGTAACTTTTCGTTTTCAGGAAGATGTCTAGGTCGGTTGGCGGTTTCCACTTCTTCTTCTCCTTCCCTTGCTTTTTCTTTTTTTCAATGTTTGATCTGCCAGACTCTTGTTTCACATCTTGTTGTTGATTTGGTTGATTTGATTTAGGCTTCCCTTGGTTTGGTTGATTTGATTTAGGCTTCCCTTGGTTTGGTTGATTTGATTTAGGCTTCCCTTGGTTTGGTTGATTTGATTTAGGCTTCCCTTGGTTTGGTTGATTTGATTTAGGCTTCCCTTGGTTTGGTTGATTTGATTTAGGCTTCCCTTGGTTTGGTCGCGTCGATCTAGGATTCTCTTGGTCAGGCTGCTTGTTTTCTTCTTTATTTTGATTCTCTAATTCAAGATCCTTTTTTTCTTTGGTATTTTTTTGTTCACGACTATCACGAATATTTTGATTATTTTTCAATTCGAAAAGAAGTAATTTAATTGGTATAATCCATGGGTTCATCCTATATTTTTCATAAATCGATTTCTTACTGCGCTGAGTTTGAGTTAGTCTTGCTTTATTCATTCCCATCCAGTCAAAAGGATGGTTTTTTGTATTTTTTATATTCTTGTTTTTCTTTTTGTTTTGGGATAAGTTGAATTGTTTCTGAATCGCGTGATAAAAAATATCTTTCTTATCAAGTGTATTAATTATTGGAAAATAATGAGTTGCAATCTTAGTTTTTTTATTGATCCAGGCCTCAATATGTCTCGTCTTTATAAAACGGATGATTTGCCAATCCAAATATTTTCTATCCGGATTTTTTCTAATATATCTCCGGATAGAAAAAAAATCAGGTTTATACGTGATATACTTAGAGGGAATCCCTCGACCTTCGTTTCCTTGTAACGGCAATCCATAAATCGAAAAATCCTTCCTTTCTTCATAATTAATATATTTATGTGATAAAAGATCATATTTGTAATGTTTTTTTAATTTCTCTGTTTTTTTTTTAACCGATAATGACGCTGCTTTTTCTTTTTGTTTCTCAAAAACAATTAATTGGTTTTTTTCATATGAATCCAAACTTGGTAACTCTATATCTTGAACCTTACAACTTTGATTGACCCGATTTCGCCACTTTTGCGACATAAATTTAGACAATCTAGTCTGCGATAAATCATATTGATAGTGCCCGCTTAACCAGTTTTTCCATGCAGTCATTTCTGCATTTCCATGTTCTTTATGCGTTGATTCGAAATGAAATATTCCTTGTGTTACAAAAAAATTCTTTATTCTCTCTTTAAGAAAAAAAGATGTTCGGGACGATTGAAGGACGGATTTCAAAGGATATTTGTAAATACCCGGGATTTGTGATAATTTGTAAAATACATATGCTTGTGACAAGGAAACTATCCCACAAAAATTCTTTGAATTTTTATCAGCAATATTATAAAACTTATTTTTTATAGTTGAAATCCAATGAATTGTATTTTCCTCAATTCCTTCGTGATTTGTTAGCTTAAAGTAACTGTTAAAGTAACGGTATGTATCAATAATTATTTTTTTTAATTGAAGCAATTCAAGGTACATTTCTACAATCTCACTCGAAATATGAATAAGAATTTGAGAGAAAATCCTTTCACTGAAAAATACCAACAAAACGCGTCCTTTCCTTATTAATCGCACACTTCTTCTTTTTACTATTTGCCAAAGGTTTTTTGACGAATCTAATATTTTATCGGCAAAACTCGCCTTGCTAGGACTAATATTTATATCAGGTATTAGAAATTTTGTTTTCTTGTCATTTGTTATTTTTTCAATTTGATTTCTGATTGTACTTATCCTATCGGACAGATCCTTTATTTTTTCTTCTGTAAGTGAAGATTTTGTCCAATCCATAGATTGAATTCGACTAGACGATTGATCAAACATCTGATTCCTTATTAGAAAATTTTTATCATTTTGAGTTTCACTCAATTCATAGCCTTCCCTTACTCCAAATTTTTTATTTAGATTTCCTTTTTTAAGTTGTTTGATTTTGATAAACAGATCTAGAATCCATTTTGCTTTTTTTTTTTTTAACAATTGAAAACATTTCTTTGTCGCTTCTCTAATTCCTTTTTCAAATTCTTTATAAATAGGTTCAAGAGGATGAGGTTCTTTTCGGGGAGCACCATAAGGCGATTCCGTTTCCATTCCCCCGATTGTTAAAAAAGAAGATTTTACTTTTTTTCTTTTCTTTTGCATTGGATCTTTCCGTTTAGGATGGGGTCGTAGGTGAAAACTGTACCGAAAACGGAAAGGGAAGAGAATTTTTATCTGCATACCGTCTGTTAACCAGTTTTGCGGAAATTCTGTTTCGGATATTGTAACGCCATTGTGCGTACAGTTAACATGAATTTCTCTGCTCCACGCCTTCCAATCTTCGTCCCAATCTTTGTACCACCCGGATAATTTTGGGGGGAATTGAAATAAAAACAAAAGGCTAAAGTTTTTGGCTATAATCAATGAGGGTAATAAAATATATTTTCTAAGAATTGAGTGGGCTAGTAACAGAAAATCCCTTATTGCGTGCCCATTCGGAGTCCTATCCCATAGTTCTGCTATTTCTAGTCGCTCCTCCTCCGCGTGCTCCCTTTTTTCTGCCTCGGTCTCGACCCCGTCCTCCCCTTCTTGTGCCTCGTCCTCCCCTTCTTGTGATTCGTCTTCCTCGTAATCCCCAATTGTCACTTTCACGCCTTTTCCTATCCAATTCCTAAAGATCCTAAACATTGGATTCCTAAAGAAGAGTGGATTCAGAATTTTCAGTATTGGAGAGAAAATTGTGTCTATTCTGTCCAAAAAAAGTGGAGAATGCAGATTTGTTTGAAATAGTTTCCAAATAACTGTTTTACGTCTTTGAGCGCGTACAGATCCTTTGATTAAATCGCGATTAAAATCTGACTGTTTCTCATACCGCATTAAAATCTCCTCAGTATCCTTATCCTCATCATCATACTCCTCCGCCTTCCCCCGCTTCGTATAATAATCCTTCCAATCCAACAGAAATACAGTTTTGAAGTTTCGTGAAATAACTTGAGACCAGTCTGGGTGTTCGTCCTGCGGGTCTAGTTCCTTTGAATCAAAGTCGAGCAATTGGTATGTCCACCGAGGAACCATTTTCCCAATTTTGTTTAGGTCAAATCCCTCCTTTGTGTTTTTTTGAATTATTTGATCCTTTGGTTCAATTGTATTTGTATCGAAGAAATATTGCACTGGATTTTCCGAATTTATTTTTCCTTGGTCTGACAATACTGATTTTTCCTCAAATCTAGCTAGTTTTTGTTCAAATTCTTGGTAATCAGCGAAAAGGGTACCATGAAACTTGTTTATCCACACTGAATCCCCTTTAGGAGTAATTAAAGAAGAATTAACGCTTGCGGGTAATTTTGGGGTTGTTCCGCGAGAGGGTCCATTCAAAAAAGAATCATACCTTTTAGGCAAGCATTTTTGTCCAGTCTCATCATTACATAATCGAGTCCTTTTTGCAAGTACATCCAGATCAAGAAACCCCCTTTCTAGAGCGTCAATTCGATGGAAAAGTTCGTTGCTCAGGCTATTTCTTTTTTGTTCATTGGTATAAATCCAATGATTATACAGTTCATCAGAGGGGAGTTTTTCTGGTGTGTACAAAAACCCTTTTCTTTCTATCATTTCAAAAAAGGTTGACAAACTTGGTGGATATGTAAAAGAAATTCTTTGTTTTCCATCACTTCGGCATGTATAAAAAAAATAATCTGACATTTCATTTCTTAAAGCCTTTTTAAATCCACCAGTTTTTATATATCGCAATGGTCGATTCCATCCCTTATAGTCGAAAAGAAAAGTCACAAGAGGCATTTCTGAACAGAAATAGAAGAAATTTTTCTTTTCTTTCCGTTTTTCATCTAGGTTGTCCGAATCTTCCGAAAAAAGGGAAAGGTCTGCCTTGGCGACTCCTTCTTGCCCATGTTTGGAAGTTGTTTCTATTTCTACACCTGTTTCTTCCGCACTTTGGCTCCTTTCTACTGTTGCCGAGGTGTTTTTTTGTTTCTTTTTCTTATCCTCATAGTTAATAGTCCTAATAGGTGATGGAATTCTGTCTAAATAGTAGACACAGGATATAAATACTAGAATGGTAAAGATTCGCTCCAGAGAATTTCGAAACTCTGCCGCATAGTACCTATTCAATCTAATAAAACGATTTTGCCGTATCCATAACACTACCAATTCAAACCCTTTCAGGCATAAAATGTGACCAATGAACCAACCAACAAAACTAGTTGCTAAAAATAACATCTTGTTGTTGCATCGAAACATATAAATACTGATTAATCGGGGTAAGGTCGAACTCGGCAAAACGAAATGGTTGAATAGTGGAAAAAAGAGATTAGTAAGGAATACGTATTGAGTGGCTAAATTACGCATTGCATTTCGGGTAGTAGCTCCCGAATCAAAAAACTCTTTCTCATTGCGCCAAAAGAAATAAACTAAAAGATAGAGTAGACCTAGGATAGTTATTGTATGAGGTCTCCCTAATGCTAGATAGAGAGGTGCGTAATAGATTGATATGAATATGATGAGCTGACCCATCAGAAATCCAGTTATTGATGATACATCCTTCTCGCTTCCTTCTTCCATAACCCGAACTCGGAGAAGCAAGAGATACGAGGGCCCTATGGTCCCTGCGGTCAGAAATCCATAATAAAGTCCGGACACAACGACTGAATTGCTTATCTGCAGACATAAACAGACTAGACTAGCTAGTCGAAACAATTTAACCATCCAAACTACCTCCCTTTGGATTTTCTTTTGACTTTTGACTATGGAACCCTTTTTCCTTTTACTATGGAAATATATAGAATAAGACAGTCCTGAGAATTTCCCCTAAAGACTTACACTTCTGTTTCCTCAATCACATAATATTTCTATTATATATATATTTTATCTACTAAATACATATTATCTAATAAAATAATAAAAATAAAAATGCATTTGATGTAATATTTTTCTTGTCTTCTCTACCACTTTCATTTACTTTCATTAGAGAAATTCCCTCTGTGACCCTGTGACCAAAATTTAGTAAAAAAAAAATTCAAATAGCTAGAAAAGGGGAGCCGAAAATAAAATTAAAATAAATGAAGGCGAAAAAAATAATAACTTGGGGGCATAAACTCCAACGAATCAACCAAATGAAAAATTTAATTAACCACGTCAAGAATCTAATAAAGCAGGTAATGAGATGAAAAAAAATATAATATAAATTTCGATAAGTATCTCTACCAATCCTAAGAATCGAACAAAAAGCTCGAGGAGCAATTTTCCTACTTCGAGCGAATAAAACCTTTTTTCGGAAACGAATACTAGAAATTTCAAGTACTTGAGAAAGTCGAATAGACTCTGCCACGTCTGTCGTGCTATTTTTAGAATGTTTTTTCCACAGTTGCCAGAAGTTTTTTTCATAGATAATATAGGTATAAATTATCTGATATAGATTATATACATTACCACGGACCCTCCAGTCTAGTACAGAATAAAAAGTACAGACTAAAAATATCTAAAGTACTTTAAAAAACTAAAAAAAACTAAAACTCTTTTCGCTGTAAAAAAAGAAGTCTTCATAAGTTTTCTCAAACAAGAGAAAGAAAATTTCAATTATTCATAGAAATTCACGATATGCTTCCTATGATAACTGGGTTCATGAATTATGGTCACCAAGCTGTAAGAGCTGCAAGGTATATCGGCCAAAGTTTCATAATTACCTTATCTCACACAAGTCGTTTACCTGTAACGATTCACTATCCCTATCAAAAATGGATTCCAGCAGAGCGTTTCCGCGGTCGAATCCACTTTGAATTTGATAAATGCATTGCTTGTGAAGTATGTGTTCGTGTATGCCCTATAGATCTACCCATTATTGATTGGAGATTGGACTCGGACATTCGAAAGAAACGATTACTTAATTATAGTATTGATTTCGGAATATGTATATTTTGTGGTAATTGTGTCGAGTATTGTCCAACAAATTGTTTATCAATGACTGAGGAATATGAACTTTCTACTTATAATCGTCACGAATTAAATTATAATCAAATTGCCTTGGGTCGGTTACCAATGTCAGTAATTGGAAATTCCATAATTCGAACCATTATGACTTCGACTCAAATCAAATAAAAACTGGGTAAACCGCTTGATTCGATTACCAATTACTCCAATTTCCGATTACTATTACTAAAGGAGCAAATCTTCCATTTTGCTCGTCGACGTCGAATAAGTAAAAGTCCTAGCTATTGATTTCAGATTCATTGCTCAGAATCATGTCTTGTCTTGCAAAAATACATTATCCGTGATTTTTCGAAATCTACATCTCTCTAAATTAAAACTATTATATATAATTTCTCTATCAACCCCCAATCTAGGATTGGATTCCATTCAGAGCATATCCTAAAAAGAGTCGGGTAACCTATTTTTTCCCGGTCTGGTCAAAAAGATCATGAAACATTTAAGCTTATTTCTCTATTATTTGACATATAATGGATTTCACTGGACCAATACATGATTTTCTTTTAGTATTTTTGGGATCGGTTCTTCTATTAGGAGGTCTGGGAGTGGTATTACTTACCAATCCCATTTTTTCTGCCTTTTCCTTGGGGTTGGTTCTGGTTTGTATATCCCTATTCCATATTCCATCGAATTCCCATTTTGTAGCTGCTGCACAGCTCCTTATTTACGTGGGGGCCATAAATGTGTTACTCGTATTCGCTGTGATGTTCATGAATGACTCAGACTATTACAAGGATTTCGGTCTTTGGACCGTTGGAGAAGGAGTAACTTCCCTGGTTTGTACAAGTCTTTTTGTTTCACTAATTACTACTGTCCCAGATACTTCATGGTACGGTATTATTTGGACTACAAGATCAAACCAGATTTTAGAGCAGGATTTTTTAAATAATGGTCAACAAATTGGGACTCATTTATCAACAGATTTTTTTCTTCCCTTTGAACTCATTTCTATAATTCTTTTAGTTGCCTTGATAGGTGCAATTGTTATGGCCCGTCAGTAATAAAAAGAAAGACTTCGAATGAAAGAGTTCTGTCCTCTCAAAAGACTTCCTTCTTATCACACCCATTTTCCTTCACTTCAATTCCATTTTTCTATTTTTCATGTATAAAATGGAAATGGTTTTAGTTCAATCTATTCTAGTACCAATACCTTCCTTTGTTCTGCACTTGTGAGATTCTAGTCAATAAAATGGATTAAGGTGGAGTTTTTGTTCCTATTGAAAGCAAATAAATCCAGATTGATGAGGGGTTGGTCAATGATGCTTGAACATGAACTTGTCTTGAGTGCCTATTTATTTTCTATCGGTATTTATGGATTGATCACAAGTCGAAATATGGTTAGAGCACTTATGTGTCTTGAGCTTATACTGAATGCGGTTAATTTGAATTTCGTAACATTTTCTGATTTCTTTGATAGTCGCCAATTAAAAGGAGACATTTTCGCTATTTTTGTGATAGCTATTGCAGGCGCTGAAGCCGCTATTGGACCTGCTATTGTTTCATCAATTCATCGTAACAGAAAATCCACTCGTATCAATCAATCGAACTTGCTGACGAAATAGCGGTAATCATATAAATACTGAATAGAATATTCACCAATTCAAATTGGTATGTACGATAGAAACAAACATCGGCCCATGTTTGCTAAAACGTAATAAATCAAAGTATCTTGGACCGCTATCATGAGCAGATCCCGAAGTAGATTGATTCGAAATCGATTCTGGTAAACCCTCGATTCGTCTGGTGTCTACCATATATGATTCCTTTATGATTTTACTAGATCGAAAATTTATGACGTTCAAAAAGTGGATAGATACCATGTCACACTCAGTAAAGATTTATGATACATGTATAGGGTGTACTCAATGTGTGCGAGCCTGCCCCACAGATGTATTAGAAATGATACCTTGGGACGGATGTAAAGCTAAGCAAATTGCTTCTGCCCCAAGAACAGAAGACTGTGTAGGTTGTAAGAGGTGTGAATCCGCTTGTCCAACAGATTTTTTGAGTGTCCGGGTTTATTTATGGCATGAGACAACGCGAAGCATGGGGCTAGCTTATTGATACGTTCTAGAAAACTCTACTTGAACCCATTTTTTTATCCTTACCGACAAAAACCCGTACTTAATCAAAAAGATTATTTCGAGCACGGGTTTTTTGGTCAAAGTGTATCTTGTCTTTACCACGAATTCTTTTCCTTGGTTAACAATAATTGTGATTTTGCCGATATCCACGGGTTCTTCCATTTTCTTTTTTCCTCATAGGGGAAATAAGATGATTAGGTGGTATACTCTCTCTATATGCACAATAGAACTACTTCTAACGACCTATGCATTCTGTTATCATTTCCAATTTGACGATCCCTTAATCCAATTAGAACAGGATTCTAGATGGATCCATTTTTTGGATTTTCACTGGAGACTCGGAATCGATGGAATTTCCATAGGACCCGTTTTACTGACGGGATTCATCACTACTTTAGCGACTTTAGCGGCTCGGCCAGTGACTCGGGATTCACGATTGTTCCATTTCCTGATTTTAGCAATGTACAGCGGCCAAATAGGATCATTTTCTTCTCGAGATCTTTTACTTTTTTTTATCATGTGGGAGTTCGAATTAATTCCTGTTTACTTACTTCTATCCATGTGGGGAGGAAAGAAACGTTTGTACTCAGCTACAAAGTTTCTTTTGTACACTGCGGGGGGTTCCATTTTTTTATTAATGGGAGTTCTGGGCATGGTTTTCTATGGTTCCAACGAAGCAACCTTACATTTTGAAACCTCAGCGAATCAATCGTATCCGGTGGCATTGGAAATAATATTCTATTTTGGATTTCTTATTACTTATGCTGTCAAATCACCGATTATACCCCTACATACATGGTTACCAGATACCCATGGGGAGGCACATTACAGTACGTGTATGCTTCTAGCCGGAATCTTATTAAAAATGGGAGCGTATGGATTGGTTCGGATCAATATGGAATTCTTACCCCACGCTCATTCTATATTTTCTCCATGGTTGATGATAATAGGTACAGTTCAAATAATCTATGCAGCTTCAACATCTCCTGGCCAACGCAATTTAAAAAAGAAAATAGCCTATTCTTCTGTATCTCATATGGGTTTTACAATTATAGGAATTGGTTCTATAACCGATACAGGACTGAATGGAGCTATTTTACAAATCATTTCTCACGGATTTATTGGTGGTGCGCTTTTTTTCTTGGCAGGAACGAGTTACGATAGAATACGTCTTGTTTATCTCGACGAAATGGGCGGAATAGCTATCCCAATGCCTAAAATATTTACAATGTTCAGTAGCTTCTCGATGGCTTCTCTTGCATTGCCGGGAATGAGTGGTTTTGTTGCCGAATTGGTAGTATTTTTTGGAATAATTACCAGTCCAAAATCTCTTTTAATGCCAAAAATACTCATTACTTTTGGAATGGCAATTGGAATGATATTAACTCCTATTTATTCATTATCTATGTCACGCCAGATGTTCTATGGATACAAGCAATTTCCTGCCCCAAACTCTTCTTTTTTGGATTCTGGACCACGAGAACTTTTTGTTTCGATCTGTATCTTTCTACCCGTAATAGGGATTGGTATTTATCCGGATTTACTTCTCTCACTATCCGTTGACAAGGTAGAAGCTATCCTATCTAATTACTTTTATAGATAAGATAGTTTTCATGAATAAGATAGAAAATAATGCTATGATTTCGAAAACCATTCGCTGGACAATGAAAAAAAATAAGTCTTCTTTTTCCTTATCTTAAGGAAAAAGAAAATGAAGTCCATTCGAATCAGATACGTTTGGAGTTTTTGAGAACCATTTGAATCCAGTAGTGATTCAAATAGTTAGTTCTCAAAAACTCACACAAACTTCAGACTATGTTCCTGTGGATTGGGTCGCTTCTTCAATTCGAAGTTAATGTGAATGAGCCATAACTATGTAATCCTATTCCTAATAGATTGACCCCAAAATAACATATCCAAATTATAAGAAATCCAAGAGAAGCCAGAATTGCAGAATTCGTGCCTTGAAAATTTTGATTTGTTCTCATATGTAAATAAATTGCAAATAGGGTCCAAGTAATAAATGCCCAAGTTTCCTTGGGGTCCCAATTCCAATATGACCCCCATGCCTCATTAGCCCATACCGCGCCCGAAAGAATACCTATGGTTAAAAAGAGAAACCCTAGACTAATGACACGATAACTCCAACGATCCAATTGCTGAATCAACTGATACATGTAATAATTTCTAAATGAAAGAAAAAAAGTGTTTCGTAAAACACTGCCTCTTTCATTTGCGTATTGGCTCTCCTCAAAAACAAATGACCCTGTTAATATTAATAAATGATTTCTTTTGCCAAAAATATCTATGCGTGTTCGAAATGTAATGACTAGAAGCGCTACTGAGAATAACGAGCCGCATAAAAGAGCTGCATAGCTCAATACCATCATACTTACGTGCATCATTAACCACTGAGATTGGAGAGCAGGTACTAATATTGTGGATTGATGCATTTCCGCTAAAAAACCTGAAGTAACAAAGCCTTGAGTCAAAATAGTACTTGGCGCGGTTATTGCGCTTAAATGGGTTTTTTGGTTCCTAAAATGTGGAACCATATGAATAATGGAAAAACCCCACGAAAGAAACATTAATGATTCATATAAATCACTTAAGGGGAAATGTCCCGAAGAAATCCAACGAGTAACTAACAATCCTGTTATACAGAAAAAGGTAGCTATCATGCCTTTTTCTGACGAATTATAGAGTCCTAGCGTTTCGTAGACTAATAATAAGGTTAGTAAATAAATCGTAATTACAATTGAAACGATCGAAAAAGAAATGTGAGTGAATATATGTTCTAAAGTCGCGAATATCATAAAAAAAATCCTAAAATAAAAAAGAAAAGGGGGATCCTTCAAGACTGGAATGGAAATGAGGAATTCCATTCATTATAGGACTTATTGTATCTCTTTTACAAGATGCCGCCACTCGGACTCGAACCGAGATGCTCTAGCACTGCTTCCTAAGAGCAGCGTGTCTACCGATTTCACCATGGCGGCTTACTCGAAAACATAATAGCCTATCCATATTCAATCGTCGAGATTCTAAGGAGTCAATTCAATCAAATCTTTTTTAGGGAATCTGACAATCAATGAAAAAACACTCGTTCAAATTACTAATTGACCGTTCAACAATCATTAGTATTGTGGGATCGTAGGGTGTTAGGTTTCACTTTCACAAAGAGCTTTCCGTTGGTTTCACTTCGCCTGGAATGGAAATGAAGCAGTTGGAACTAGATAGTTCTGTCCTCTATCCAGGCATAGAACTAAAAGGTTTCAATCTTTATCGGAATTTTAGCGTACTTCAAAAAAAAGTCTATATTTCTAAAGAAAAGAAAGCTCTCAAGATCTATATATAGATATAGATCTTGATGGATTCCACAGCCCAAATATAGGACCCTTAATTTGGACTACATATTAGGAATACATAATCAAAAAAAATCCTTCCTAAAGGAAAAAGAAGACTTTTCTTTTAGTTAGTGTATTATGAAAAGTGAATCGATGAGGAAAATGACAACCCCCATCTCACAAATTAGAAAAATTAGAAAAACCTACTATAAAGAAAGCTAAAACTTTTTATCTTGTCCTTCACTACTTCGTCAAAAAATTGAAAATACAGTAAGCGGAGGACTTCTTATTCTGCATACGGCACTAACCAGTCCCGTCTCGTATTGATCCGTTGAAAAGAAAAATATGAGTTAATGGGAATCCTTCATTTTAGAAATGACAATTCAGAGAGTCATATTGATTCAGATTCTTCCAAGACTTGGTTATTTTTTTTCTCGTATAAAATTTCGCATTCCCGGTATACTTTTCTTTGCTCGTACCAAAGCCTTTAGGATTCCGGGTATACTTTTCTTTGCTCGTACCAAAGCCTTTAGGCTTCCTGGTAGACTTATCTTTGCTCCTACAAAAGCCTTTCGAATTCCCGGTAAAAAGAGATTTCGCTAATGAAAATGCTTTTCTCGCTGCCCAATACCCCTTTCTTTTCCAAATATTTTTACGAATACGCTTTTTTGACAGAGAAGTACGTTTCTTTGGAACCGCCATTCAAAAATGAAGAGGTTACTCATTGTTTAGAGTTGGATGTGAAAGACATGTATTGTTCGGATTATTCGTTTTATTTTATTCTATTTATTCCCTAGATGATACTTCCTTGATAACATACAATAGAGATACGCGTCCCTCGCATAGAATAAATATTCCTAGGTAAAAAATGGGATAGGTTCTTCTTTAGGGGAACCTTTTTTACAACATACAATATCCGAAGAAAGAAGAATTCGTACTGATTGGTACCTGTGTATTATTAACCATTTTTGAAAATCAAAAAGAGAGCTGCGGCTCGGAGAATTCTGTTATGCGCCAGATCGTGACACAGTTGATGGCACTCGTGAAACCTCTCAATCTCATCACACGGTTGAGGGCACTTGGGCAACGTTTGGTTGAAGGCTTTATGATCACCAAGGTTGTGTCTGGTATTTTAGGGTTGTTATTCTCCCCGAAACCTAAGGCTCCGTTAGATATGCCTCCCGCAGTTGCGGAATTCAGAGAATTCTCACGAGACAGAGAAGAAAGGACAGATCCAGCCACAGTCGACCCGGGCGATTTGACTTCGTCTCCGACATCGCTGGAGGGGTCGTTCCCAGAGTCTCACGCTAAGTTGGAACATTATTATGATACTAAGATATCCATACTTCGTCAGCTCAATACCCAGAACGACCTTTTGATCGCAGCCAACGACCTTTTGAGCGCAACGCAGATCCAATGCATAAAAATACGACGGGAAAAAGTTTCCGGGCGTATCTGGCTAACCAAGGAGCTTTCCTTTTTAAAGCGGCGGGGTGAGCGACCGCCGGCTACATTGGAAAGCTATCGTGCGTATCTATCCACCCTCGATCCCCAAATAGAATTAAAAGAGAACGAGATTCTTCGCTTACGCGAAGATATCAAGGTCTTAAAAAAAAAAGAAGCTGAAATCCGGGATCCCAGGGATGGCAGTCAATAACTTGGGAGGTAGAACTCCGGCCCGCCGGCCCGAGGTCTCAAGTTCGATCACCCGGCGGCTCCCCGAGCCTGACGGGACTTCCGGTTCCGTGATTGCGCCGGGCGAAGAAGGGAAGAGGCTTTAGAGTTCAACAAAGCTCTCTTAGCCGAAAAAGAAGCGGAGGCTTGGGCTGTGCTCTGTGAGTCTTTTTTTTTATTTATTAACGGGTATTTGGTGGTTGCAACCTTCCATTTTGGTGGTTGCAACCGTCATATTGTCATTTTGAAAATAGTTGACAAAAGTGGCTTGTCCGGGTATAATGTGATTGATAGCTGACTAGTCATCTATCCAAAGGATCCATAAAATTCGCCATCGAATCTATTAATCGAATCTATTATGGGATTCACCGGTTAGGATCGATCTAAACCAATTCTCAAGAACTAAGTCTTAGCTTATGCGAATCTTTATTAAAAAGATTCTAGCGAATCTCTTTCAAGTTCAAGGTCTGGTAACCATGTTTAAGAAGGTGGCACTAGTTTGGAAGGTGTTCCAGGTTGTAACTGTAACGTGGGTATTGGGCGGCCGGAGAGGGACCGCTACTTCAAAAGAAAGAAAGGATGAGAGTCCGCTTGGACACGACGATACGCACACATAAATGTGTAATCGACTCAAAAAAAATTCCCCGCTTGTACTTCAAGATTGCCCTTTTGGAAGAGGCAAAAGTGAAGCTACAAGAAGAACAAGAAAACTGATTTTATAGATCTATGAAAAGAGGGGCTAGGGCTGTCCTCTGTGAGTATTTTTTTTTTATTCATTTTCATTAAAAATTAGGGCTATGCGGATTCTAACTGTAGACTTTCTCGGTAAAACAGATCAAACTTTTGATTATCGATTTTAGCATTTTTTCGTTCTTATTCTCCCTTTTCTTAGCTTTCGAATTGACCGAGATACTAAAGACTCTAGGTCGATTCGAAAGCTAAGGGGCAAATCTTTCGAGAAATAAACTACAAATTTCATGCAGGATCCATAAATTTCGAAATTATGGAATTCAAATTCACCGGGTAATCGGAGTTCGACCCGGGAATCGCGTGAATTAGAAATATATATAGAAATATTATGCAATTAAGGAAACGGAAGTGTAAGTATTTAGGGGGAATTCGAAAACCTCAATGAATGAAAAAGTGGGTAAAGGCCTTTTTAGGCTTCCTTGTGGAGCCGCAGGGTGATTGACCTTTGGCTCAACGTAACCCCCGGAATTTGACTGCTCCTGCGGAGGGCAGCCTTCTGGGCCCTCTCTAGTAACTCGGCCTTCTCTTTTTCTAAGACGGAAATTTCTTCGAGTAAGATGGAAATCGATTCCTCCAATTTTTTTTTCGGCGGTTGAGCTCGCTTGTCAAATAGTCATCCATTCTTTTCACTAAATCGCTCGGGCGCTCGCCCTGCTTTAAGGCGGAAAGTCGTGCGTTTAGCAGGGTATATCCTTTGTGTAGTTTGGTAGATAGTTCTATGAATTCGAATTGTTTTGCTGACACTTGGTCAGTCTTAGTTTTGATTTCCAGATCTATCTCCTCGAGTTCAGTCTCCTCAAGTTCAGTCTCCGGGAGTTCACCCTCTTCCATCTCACCCTCCTACATCTCAGGAGGAAGATCCAGAACCCAAATAGTCGCTGCAGGACGCGGCGGATTCGAAGAATCTTTCGGGAAGAAAAAACCCCAAAAGAAATTCACACTACCAAAGAACCCCCAACACAAGACGACCCCTCTAAGAAAGAGAGATAACAGAGTTTTCAACATGGTCATTTTTTTTCACTCTTGAGCCGAAGCTCCCTAGAGAATGAAAATGGTTAATGATATTAAGGTTGAAATATCATAACCCGGTGAATTCCATAATTTCGAATTTTATGGATCCTGTGTGTGATTGATTGAATGTTTGTTTCTCTTTTCGATCTGTCTCAGATCAAAAGAGATTTTTTTGGTTATTATCTATCTATTTTATAGAAATAGATAGACCTCTTTCCGTTTCGGCTCATGGAAAATAGATCTATTTATCCATGATAAAATCATACCCCGCTAATCCACTATTTATTGTTAACATGCCAATATGAAGGTTGCAACCACCAAAATGGAATAAAACCAAAAAGATTTGTCCCTTACCTAGAGAATCTACTTCTCCCGATTTTTTTTAAGACCGCAAGATCTTCGCGTAAGCGGCGAATCTCCTCCTTTTGTTTCATTTTATTTGTAGAGGTAGATTGTCTAGATACGCACCAAAGCTTCTCACTGCAGCCCTTGGTCGCTCCCCCGGCTTTAAGGAGGAAAGTTCGTTGTTTATCCAAGTACGCCCGGAAATGAGTTTGTTTTGTAATTCTACGCACTGGTTCTGGTTTGCGATTACCAGGTCACTCTTGGCACTGATTTGACGACGTATCGCTACCTCAGCGTAATACTGTTGCACCTTAGCGTAATACTGTTGCAACGCCCCCTCCGGCATTGCCGGAAGCGAACTTGACTCGCCAATCTGAATCTGGGCGACGCCCCCCGAATAGCTGTCCGGTGGCCTTGCGGCTACATCTGTATTTTCATCTTCCATTACACTCGAAATCTCCCGCACTTCCGCGGGTGGACGCGGCGGATTTGAAGAAGCTTTAGGTGTCGGGCAGAACAACCACCCGACCATCCACGTCACAGCATTTAACAAAAAGATATCGCCATGCTCTCAAACATGGTTACGAGACCGTGAAAGATATTAGCCAATAGCTTAGTCATTAGCTTAGTTATTTTGAAACTCCTTTATTTATAATTGCAAAATACAAAATATTTTGCGTATTTTAAAAGGGGCGGAATAAAATACCCTCGGTTGACACTGATCATACGTCTGTAATGCATTGTATGTCCCATAATAGGTCCCATTCTTCAACCCTTTCCCGGGAGCCGATGACTATTCATAGGTATTACAAAGAAGAGTTCGACCCAATGCTTTATTTCTGTCCTAGTTGATCCTGATTCGACATTAGAAATATATTGATTCTTCCCCACCAATAACCGAACACTTTTTTCTGTAAATACTGCATATTTGATTCCATCCATAAATCCACTTTCTTCCCCGAGACCTCTTGTGGCACAGCGAATCCAAGGAACCCATCATTTGCATGACGGCAAGTAAAAACCAACCTTATGGATCGTGGATAAACAGATATATTATATTTATACACGATATAATCATATCACGCAAATCTACTATTGTCAAGATGCCAATATGAAGGTTGCAACCACCAAAATGGCAGAAAACCAAAAAGATTTGCCCCTTACCTAAAGAATCTACCTAGATTCTTTAGTATCTAGGTAAATTAGAAAGCTAAGAAAAGGGAGAATAAGAACGAAAAAATGCTAAAATACTCACAGAGGAGAGGACAGCCCACTCTTTACCTACTTTTTCATTCATTTTAGTTCGTTTAATTAACCCGAAGTTCCTTAAATAAATAGCCCTTTTTTAAATAGAATGAATAATTCCAGTGGGTTGACTACCCCTTTCATAGATCTATGAAATTCATTAGAGTAGGCCAGGTGGACAGGCTGTAAATCCCTTGCGTCTACGGGCGCAATCAGTCGCTTGGCGGTCCGGAGGCGCTGGTTGTTGTCTACGTAATTCAGTCGATTGCCTGAACCGTAAGGAGGGGCGGTCTGGTCCTCGTGGAGGCGCTGGTTGGGAGAATTTCTACTTTCCTTTTGGAAGGACACCTGGCGACTAGCAACATCTTTCTGTGCCTCGACTAATCGGGTGCGCTTTTCTTCCAAAAAGGAGAGTTCCACGGTTAATATTAATATAGACTCTTCTTCGTATAATTCCGCTGCGAGAATATCTTCCGGTAGGAGTAATGCATTTAGGTGCTTTGAATCCTCCGACTCTACCATTTGGCCTCTTAACAAGAGTTCGCCGGCGTTTAACAGGCGAGGTGCTTCACCTAAGAGTAACCATGCTTTGGCCGCCCGCAAGCTTTTTCTTTTGATTTCCAAATCGAGCCGCTGAATTTCTTCAGCAATATAAAAATTCCGAACCGAACCCAGAGATCTGCTTTTGTGTACGTCCGATTCCAATAAGCTCGCGGGATTGGCACACACCGACACCCCAAGAAAACTATACTACTCAAGGAACCCCACCAGAAAATTCTCCAGAGAAATTTTGCCCACCCTAGAAGAAACTGATAGAAACCTGTTTTTAAATTGTATTTTTCAATAGAACCCTTATACCAGAAAATAAAGAATATCCATACTCGAATAGCGAGTTTGAACATGTACTAGAATACCTCCGTCCTGGATTGTCTTAAGAAAAAAAGAATATTAAGATTAAGTATATTATAGAATAAGACAGTCCTGAGAATTATTACTATACTTCTATATATATATATATATATATATAGAACTATATGTATATAGAAATATATAGAAACCTAGACTGTTGGATGGGTGTTGGTGTCGTTTAAACCGTCGGTATAGTTTTATAATGATCCTTTTTTTTACTGCTATCACAAATATAACGGATAATTCGTTTAAGCGCAATCCCAGAAATAGGTTTCATGCTATCTCCAAATTTTCATCTTTCAATTCAATAAAAGATTAAATATTCAAATTGAATATTCATCTCAATAAGGGGTAATCCGGTTGAAGGATTATTCGTCTGTAACTGTAATGCATTGGATTAAAGTCGAAAGCTAAGAAAAGGGAAAATAAGAACGAAAAAATGCTAAAATACTCACAGAGGAGCGGACAGCCCCCTCTTTACCTACTTTTTCATTCATTTTAATTCGTTTAATTAACCCGAAGTTCCTTAAATAGCCCTTTTTTGAAATAGAATGAACAATTCCTATGGGTTGACTACCCCTTTCATAGATCTATGATAGATCTATGAAATTATGAAATAGACTAGTCTGGGCGGATCTTATGCTGCCCCGCAGCGCTGGATCCGCCTTCTTCGTCAATGAGCCGCCCGGTTCCTGAACCGGAAGGGCCGGGAACAGGACGCGCACCGATATCAGGATTCCTCGGAGCTCCGGAAGAACTTCCCCTCAATCTACCTCTAGACGCAGTTTTGGCCTTTGACCTTGGGTTGAAGTGCGGATTCCGCCTTTCCAAGTCGGCAATCTCTTGCGATACGCGGGCAAGCGATTCGTCTAATGTTGCATTCCTCGCATAAGCGCTCTCTTCTCTTGCCTTTGCTTGGACGATGGTCCTCTTCCAATTTTAATAGTTCTTCCGCTAAGAGGAAAAGCTGTCCCTCTAACTCTTTTGTTTTTTGCTTGTTCCTACTCAACGAAGTGCGGATTTTTTGTACTGTCTCTTCGCTGGAACTCTGCTCTCGGTGCTTCGCTAGGCGAGATTCGAGTCTTAAGATCCGATCTCGTTCTGACAAGTAGTATTGGACTTCAACGAATACAGATCGTTGTTGCCGCCAATACAGCAGCTCGACCGTCTCGGTCTTTCTCATTCTTCGCTTCTATTTCGGATTGGCCTTGTTCGGCAGTGGCTGACGCCTCGGCCAATATCGGAGACGAAGTCAAAGCGCTAAGGTGAATTGGATCTCCAATGGTTTCTAAGTCCCTACATTCCGCAGCAGATGCTTCAACCGCGAACACAGTATTTTCCCCTACTTGTGGTTGGTCGACAGTGGATGATGATGATCCTTCCACCAATTCTGTCTCGACTTCGGATCCTTCCATCCATTTTATAAGGTCAACTCTGGCTGGCGGAGTAGGCCACTTTCTTTTGACTTGGTCCACTTCTCGGAATTCTGCAGGCGGATTCGGTGGCTTGCCGGGCGGTTTCTTTGGTACGAACCACCAAAAGAATAACCACAAAACCCCTTTCGTGCCAGCCGCTGCTACTATGAGCCACTTGAACAAGTTAAACATGTGAATTTACCTCCCTTCTTGGGTGTTGAATATACGCAACGCGCGTATATATACTCTATATAGATTCCAAAATAGATTCTAAAGTCAACTTGTCTAGTCCATCCAGTTTCGAAAAAATGATCAAATCAATAATCAAAAGTGGGATCTGTTTGACGTTTTCATTTTCCCATTCTTAGGATCGATTTGAAATTGAAACTAGCTATAATGAAAATGAAATGAATGCATTTATCCACCTATCACACATACCTAAGAGAAGGAGAAGAGCTCTTAGGTATGTGTTCGGAGGACGCCGTATCTTAGATTCCACGAATCTATAGTATGATCAAGTGCAGAAAGAAATCAAAAAGAAATCAATGGGATTTGCTTCCATCGGATCTAGACAATCTTGTTCTTTTGAACATGAAGAAAGAAAGAAGCCAGTGCAATTGCCGGAAATACGAGGCCTACTCAAGGCACAAAAATGGCAGGTCAGTTGAAAGTTGTCATCTGATACGTATCTAGTATCATAAAAGGAATCAAAAAAGTATACCGAGTTAGCCTTCTACCTGAAATATTTTGGTTTCTATCCCAGCGATAGAGACTTCCTAGGCCTTACTCTTACTGGTCCGGGCGGATTTCTAGAGTGAAATAGAACCATTAACTAACTATTTTTTTTTTCTTTTTAACCAAATGAAACAGACGGTACTGTTTTAGAATGATCCTTTTTTCCCGCCATCACAAACATAACGGATAATTCGTTTAAGCGAATCCTCGAGATAGGTTTCATGCTATCTCCAAATTCTCATCTTTCAATTCGAAGCGCAGTGACAGTTAGATAGGTATCGTAGAGTTTCCTCGAAGCCTCGGCAGCTTACTCCACTCAATCAGAATTAGTGAATTATCCCGAATAAACTAATACCCAAGTTCTTCTTTTGATTGGGTCGAGTTATTGATGGATCCTATGAACCATATCAGAATCAAGTACGAGAATTCTTTTTACTTGCTCTATGAATAGAAATTCTTATAAGAATTAATGGAATGATTGAAAATGGAAAATTCTATTTGAGTTCTTTCCTATTTTGATTTTTTTATGAAAGAGATAAGAGCTGGTGAATCGGAAACAATTCAATTACTAAGAATAGAAAAAACTTTGATTTTCTTATGGAACATACATATCAATATGCATGGATCATACCTTTCGTTCCGCTTCCGGTTCCTATAGCAATAGGGGTGGGCCTTCTTCTCGTTCCAACGACAACAAAAAATCTGCGTCGCATGTGGGCTTTTCCTAGTGTTTTATTACTAAGTATAGTTTTGATTTTTTCGGCCGACCTGGCTATTCAGCAAATAAACGGGAGTTCTATTTATCAATATGTAGGGTCTTGGACTATCCATCATGATTTTTCCCTAGAGTTTGGCGACTTGATCGATCCACTGACTTCTATTATGTCAATATTAATTACTACTGTTGGAATCATGGTTCTTATTTATAGTGACAATTATCTGTCTCATGATCAAGGATATTTGAGATTTTTTGCTTCTATGAGTTTTTCCAATGCTTCCATGTTGGGATTAGTTACGAGTTCTAATTTGATACAAATTTATTTTTTTTGGGAATTAGTTGGAATGTGTTCCTATCTATTAATAGGTTTTTGGTTCACGCGACCAATTGCGGCAAATGCTTGTCAAAAAGCATTTGTAACTAATCGTGTGGGGGATTTTGGTTTATTATTAGGAACCTTAGGTCTTTATTGGATAACAGGTAGTTTCGAATTTCGAGATTTGTTCAAAATAGTCAATAACTTGATTGAGAATCATGGGATAAATTCTTTATTTCTGACTCTGTGTGCCGCCCTATTATTCCTCGGTGCAATTGCGAAATCGGCACAATTCCCCCTTCATGTATGGTTACCGGATGCCATGGAGGGACCCACTCCCATTTCGGCTCTTATACATGCTGCTACTATGGTAGCAGCGGGCATTTTTCTTGTAGGCCGGCTTCTGCCTCTTTTCGCAGTTATACCTTACGGAATGAATCTCATTTCTTTGATAGGTATAATAACAGTACTCTTAGGAGCTACTTTGGCTCTGGCTCAAATAGACATTAAGAGAAGTTTAGCTTATTCTACAATGTCGCAATTGGGTTATATTATGTTAGCTTTCGGTATGGGGTCTTATCAAGCTGCTTTATTTCATTTGATCACTCATGCCTATTCGAAAGCATTATTATTTTTAGGCTCTGGATCCATTATTCATTCAATGGAAAGAATTATTGGATATTCTCCAGAAAAAAGTCAGAATATGGCTCTTATGGGGGGTTTCCAAAAATATGTGCCAATTACAAAAACTGCTTTTTTGTTAGGTACACTTTCTCTTTGTGGCATTCCACCTCTTGCTTGTTTTTGGTCAAAAGACGAAATTCTTAACGATAGTTGGTTGTATTCACCTATTTTCGCGATCATAGCTTGTTCCACAGCAGGATTAACTTCATTTTATATGTTTCGGATCTATTTACTTACCTTTGAAGGGCATTTAAACGTTTATTTTCAAAATTTCAGTGGAAAAAAAAATAGCTCGTTCTATTCAATAGCCATATGGGGTAAAGAAGGAAGGAAAGGAATTAACAAAGATCTTCTTTTATCCACAATGAATAATAATGAGAGGGCTTCCTTTTTTTCGAAAAAAAGAGATCCAATGGGTCCAATGGGCGGGAATGTAAAAAATAGGAGGCGATCCTTTATGAAAATGACTCATTTTATCAATATCAATAAAGAAATGCCCCCATATCCGCATGAATCGCATAATACTATGCTATTGCCCCTGTTTGGGTTGGCTCTATTTACGTTGTGTGTTGGATCTATAGGAATTCCTTTCGATCAAGGAGGAATGGATTTCAATAGGAATATATTA